AAAGATTTGGGTAGAGCCGGATCTAAACGTTGGCTAGGTAAGCGTCCTGTAGTAAGAGGAGTAGTTATGAACCCTGTAGACCATCCCCATGGAGGTGGTGAAGGGAGGGCCCCAATTGGTAGAAAAAAACCTGCAACCCCTTGGGGTTATCCTGCACTTGGAAGACGAAGTAGAAAAAGGAATAAATATAGTGAAAATTTGATTCTTCGTCGTCGTAGTAAATAAAATGGGATAGGAGAGAAAATCGAATCTCTTTCTTCGTGTTTTCAAAAAAAGAAATCAAAACAACATAAAATAGGAGAAATTCACTGTGTCACGTTCACTAAAAAAAAACCCTTTTGTAACAATTCATTTATTAAGAAAAATAAATAAGCTTAATACAAAGGAAGAAAAAGAAATAATAGTAACATGGTCGCGAGCATCAACTATTATACCCACAATGATTGGCCATACCATTGCTATCCATAATGGAAAGGAACATTTACCTATTTATATAACAGATGGGATGGTGGGACACAAATTGGGCGAATTTGCACCTACTCGAAATTTTGTAGAATACGCAAAAAATGATACTAAATCTCGTCGTCGTTAAAGTAACAATTTATGCTTATCATTGATAAATATAGGGAAGTTTTTTTTATGCAAAAAAAGAAAAAGAGCAAATCAGAAATATATGCTACAAGTAAACATATACATATGTCTGCTGATAAAGCACGAAGAGTTATTGACCAAATTCGCGGTCAGTTATGCGAAGACGCACTTATGGGACTTGAACTTATGCCTTATCAAGCAGCATATCCTATTTTCAAATTAGTTTATTCAGCAACACAAAATGCTAAAGTGAATGCAGATTTTAACAAAGAAAATCTCATTATTAGTCAAGCCCAAGTTAACGAAGGAACAACTGTAAAAAAAAGAAGACCTCAAGCTAGAGGTCGAAGTTTTATTATAAAAAAACGAACTTGTCATATAACAATAGTATTAAAAGATATTTTCGTTACTGAATAAAAAAACTACGTTACAAATTCTTATAGATATCCATTTAGAACCAAAAAATGAAAAAGCCGATGGACTGCCTATAAAACTGTTAAAATAAGAAAGTTGATAATATTCAAATATAGTGGAGGAAAATTATGGGACAAAAAACAAACCCACTTGGGTTCAGACTTGGGATAAGCCAAAACCATCATTCTCTTTGGTTTGCACACCCCAAAAACTATTCTTACGGTTTAGAAGAAGATGAAAAAATAAGAAATAGTATAAAAAAGTATGTACAAACAAATATTAAAAAAACCTCAGGGATTGAGGGAATTGCACGTATAGAGATTCAAAAAAGAATTGATGTTATTCAAGTTATAATCTATATGGGATTTCCAAAATTACTAATCGAAAAACAACAAAAACGAATTAAAGAATTGCAACTAAATATAGAACAAGAACTCAATTGTGTTAATCGAAAGCTAAACATGACTATTGTTAGAATTGCAAACCCTTATGGGCATCCTAATATCCTTGCTGAATTTATAGCCGGACAATTAACAAACCGAGTTTCATTTCGACAAGCTATAAAAAAGGCTATCGACTTAGCCAAACAAACGGATACAAAAGGAATTCAAATACAAATAAGCGGACGTATTGGAGGAAAAGAAATGGCACGGATCCATTGGATCCGAGAGGGTAGACTTCCGCTCCAAACAATTCGAGCTAAAATAGATTATTGTTGTTATCCAGTACGAACTATTCATGGGGTTTTAGGTATAAAGATTTGGGTTTTTAGAGACTTTCAAGAAAAACAATAAAAGATCCTTACCTCCCTTTAGTTCTGAAAACGAAAAAAAAAAAAAAAAAAATAACAACAAAAATTTTCAATAATTCTATAGGGTTAAATAAAAATCATAAGATTCTTATTATTTTTGTATATACTTGCTATGCTTAGTGTGTGACTCGTTGGTTTTTTTTCAAGATCATCATTCAAAAAAATAAATGATCGAAACTATTAAGTAATCTAAACTTAAGTAATCTAAACTAGTAAATACCTAAGTAACGAAAAAAAGAACCAACTCATCCCTTTACAGTATCTAAAAAAAAAGCGGTTTATCATTAACAAATTGTTGCATTTAAAAAGCAATAAGATTAGGGATTAAAAAAAGAAAAATAAAAAAAAAAAAAAAAAAAAAGAAAGAAAGAAAATAAGGGGATCAATGAGATATGATGAAAATCGATGTAAGGTCTATAATTTTTTTATACTAATGTAATTAGGCATGAATATCACTTGCTCTATAATAATAATAAAAAAAAAAGGAGTTTTTCTTATTATAGAACAAAAAAGAATAATGAGCTTCGACCCAATAAAGACTAAGAAAATTGATTCAAAAATAAAAATAAATCAAAGCTCCTTTATACAATAAAGACCTAAGCATGAATTAAAAAGTGATGGGAACGACGGAACCTATAAATTCAGTTGATTCTATTGAAAATGGATCGTTATGATTTTTTAGGAAGGATGGCGAAAAGAACCAAGATAGAATCTCTTGTAAGACTTCATGAGTGAAACTTGAAATGCTACAAATAAAAAAATGATAATAAAAGATTAAAAGAGTCAATATTCGCCTGCGAACACTTTTAATTGGTTTTCGATTCAAAATAAAAAGAAACTATCAACTAAAAAAGATAGAATCCAAAAAAGAAGGACTTCCTTTTTTTTTCATACAAAAAAGACATAAAGGATTTCTTTCTTTTTTTGAATGCTTCTATAGATATTTTTTTTTTCAAAAAATCATTTAATACATAAAGACCATAATTTGTAATAATCTACTAAAACAAATAACGAAATTTATTTTTTTTAAATGAAATAGATTTTTACATAATTAAAAAAATTAAATAACATTTAAGAATTCAATAAATTTTTGTTATTCGATGCCTTTTTTTTTCAGAAAAAGAATTCTTCTAATTCGCGAGGAGCTGGATGAGAAGAAACTCTCATGTCCAGTTTTGAATTAAAGATGAAATTCAGAAAGAACCATCAATTATAACCCCAAAAGAACCAGATTCCGTAAACAACATAGAGGAAGAATGAAAGGAATTTCTTTTCGAGGTAATCGTATTAGTTTCGGGAAATATGCTCTTCAAGCCCTTGAACCCTCTTGGATTACATCTAGGCAAATTGAAGCCGGACGTAGAGCAATGACGCGAAATGTACGACGTGGTGGAAAAATCTGGGTACGCATATTTCCCGATAAACCGGTTACTGTACGGACTAAAGAAACACGTATGGGATCAGGAAAAGGATCACCTGAATATTGGGTAGCTGTAGTTAAACCCGGTAGAATACTTTATGAAATGGGAGGAGTAAGAGAAAAAATAGCCCGAAAAGCTATTTCAATAGCAGCATCAAAAATGCCTATCCGAACTCAATTTATTATTCGATCTAATCATACAAAGGACCAAATCCTTTAGAACTTAAAAGGTTACTCATACTTTATTTTTGAATAAATAATATTACTTTTTTTTCTTTCCTAAGAAAAGAATAAGAGATCCAAAAATGATATGATCCAATCTCAGACCCTTTTGAATGTTGCAGATAACAGTGGAGCCCGAGAATTAATGTGCATTCGAATTATAGGGACTAGTAATCGACGATATGCTCATATCGGAGACGTTATTGTTGCTGTGATCAAAGAAGTAGGTCCAAATTCATCACTAGAAAGATCCGAAGTTATCCGAGCTGTAATAGTACGTACTTCTAAAGAACTCAAACGTGACAATGGTATCATAATCCGTTATGATGATAATGCTGCAGTTATTATTGATCAAAAAGGAAATCCAAAAGGAACTAGAATCTTTGGGCCAATTGCTGGTGAATTAAGACAGTTAAATTTTACTAAAATAATCTCATTAGCCTCTGAAGTATTATAAAAAAAAAAGATGAAATCCTTTTAAAGCTATGGGGAAGATCGTCTCAACTTGAGAGAATCTTTTTAAAGTTAAATGTGAATAAAAAAAAATAAACGATATTCTTTTTCACGCATATACTTTCCATTTCACTTCTATTCATTTTTTTTTATTAAATCTTTTTTGATTAAATAGTATTAATAGGTAGTACTATTTATTAAATAATAATGGATTAATCAAAAAAGATTAATAAATTAATTAAAAGATTAATTAAAAAAAAAAAAAAGAATTCGAAATATTAATTAATAATTTTATTAAGTATAATAACACCTATGATTCTATTAATCAGAACAATAGGTGTTTTTATATAACTAAATAGTTAGTTATAGTTTCTTAACTAAAACTAAAAAAGCAAGTGAATTCATTCATCCGAAAGAAAATACTATGTTGATTAGATCTAAATAAAAAACGAATCAATTTTTTATTATGGGGAGGGATACCATCGCCGATACTATCACCTCTATACGAAATGCCGATATGGCTAAAAAGGGAACCGTTCGAATAGAATATAATAACAGCACCGAAAACATTATCCAAATCCTATTAGACGAAGGTTTTATTGAAAATGTTAGGAAACATTGGGAAGGGAAAAAAAAGATTTTAGTTTTAACCCTACGTCATAGAAGAAATAGGAAAGAAACAAATACAGATAGAAGTAATCTAAATTTAAAACGAATCAGTCGACCTGGTTTACGAATCTATTCTAACTATAAAAAAATGCCACGAATCTTAGGTGGGATGGGAATTGTAATTCTTTCTACATCTCGGGGTATAATGACTGACCGTCAAGCTCGACTAGAAAAAATAGGTGGAGAAATCTTGTGTTATATTTGGTAATAATCTTTCTGCTATATGAATTAGATACAATTGGGGATTTCAATCGAAAAAAAAAGAATCTCGTCTTCTTTTTAATATCTTAAAAAAAAATTATAATTCTAAAAAAGAATTATACCAAATAATAAAGTTTGGAAAATGGAAATTGATAAATCATTAAAAAAAAAGGAATAAAAAAATATGAAAAAAAGGGCTTCAGTTCGTAAAATTTGTAA